GTAGCATTAATCAAATTTTCTTTTTCTCGTTCTATCTCAGAGTATCCATTCATTCGATACTCATCTGCTTCTATTTCTACTTTCCGTAAGCGAGTCCTGGCTTTTTCGAGCTGCTCAATGGCCCCTCTACGTAATTCTTCCGAATTTCGAATAGTACTCAAGATCCTCTGTTTTCGATTATCTAATAAATCATTTAATGAAAGTAGATTATCTTACCATTAATTTCACAACTTCCATAATCTCTTCCCGAACCAAACATGAATCTTTCGATTCATTTGGCTCTCACGCTCAATTATTTATTTTATGTTATGGGCATTCCCATATCTTTTTTTTTAATGTAATGAGCCTACCCTCTCTTTTCTGTTTATATTCAAAAACATCGAAACTGATATAAGACCAGAATATTAGGAGGACTCTTCCGACCAGACAAAAATCTATAATTGTCAGCAAAGTTCTTTCTTTATTTGTATTTGTTCTTTATTTGTATTTGTTCTTTATTTAATTGTAAATTTAAATTTACAATTTATTTCTATATTTTTTTTATTTCCTTTTTTCTTCAAATCCAAAAATTCCTATTTTTTTTACGTAGGTCGTCGATTCGGCATTGGAAAAAAAGAGCAAGATGCCCATTTTTTTAATAAATGGTTCAAATCATTTTATCGATATGAGTGTTCTATATCAGATAAATTACCAACTATTCATTTTTAAACCATTTCGGTACGTTAGTACCGGTAGAAAGAGTACCATGTTTTGCCTGGACTTCAAACAGTTTAGCTTTAACCATGTTAATGGTCTCACATTATTGGTTGATAGAGAATCAAATTTACCAATAAGTCACGAAATGCTATGGTTCTTACATATGATTTCTGAATTTATTCAGAAATAATTCGTTGAGATCGTGCACTTTTTTTCCTATTTATCCTATAAAATGAATAAAATACCATAAATAAAGTGCAGTCGGATGGATCCAACCTATTCTTGAAATACACAACTCGCACACACCCCCTTTCCAAAAAAAATCAATACACCAAGCACTACACTTAGATTTATTGGATTTGTTGCTAAAATATCGGTATTAAACCCGAAACTCCCGGCGGATGGCCAGTGACCCAAGGAAAGGAAAGAATCGGTTCCATTTTTCATATGCTCTCCTCTTATAGATAGGACTAACAAAGAACAGAGTTCTTTTTGTATCACTTCGTCGTCCCTTTTTTGATCGATTTCTTTTTATTATATAAATTTTATTTCCATTTTTTTTTTTAATGGGAGTAGATTAAATCTAGTAATTTAATTTGATAATTTTGAAATTTCTTACTTGAAGTTTCCAATCCAATAAAATACTTATTAGGTTAAGTCTTGGGTCTCATGTCAATTGTGAAATATCTCGTTTGTTGAAACGATTCCTAAAAAAAGTAAAAAAAAGGTTTCCATTGTACTAAGCTAAGGACGCGAAGGAAGAAAACGAGCGGATCCAGTAATTACTCATCCTCAAAACAGTCCTTCCTTTCCTGGGGTATTGTCTCAACAAATAAATAATTGTAGGAGTAAAGCGTTGATATAATTAGAAGAAGCAAACAGCAATTCTGAGTTAATAAAATAAGAAAAAAGTATAGCGAGTTAAAAAAATAAGAAAAAAAGTATGTAAGGTACTTTTTTACATTTCTAGGATTAAACAAAAGGATTCGCAAACAAAAGCGCTAACGCCACGACCAGTCCATAAATTGTTAAAGCTTCCATAAAAGCTAGACTAAGCAATAAAGTACCTCGTATTTTACCCTCTGCTTCTGGTTGTCTCGCAATACCTTCTACAGCTTGGCCTGCAGCAGTACCTTGACCAACTCCAGGTCCAATAGAAGCAAGCCCTACGGCCAATCCAGCAGCAATAACGGAAGCGGCAGAAATCAGTGGATTCATGGTAAGTTCCTCGCACCAAAAAAAAAGAAATGGTTAATGATACAATCAACCAATGAATTTTTACTTAATTTTTTTTATCATTTTTTTTTTTCATTAAGATTTTATCATTAAGATCTATCTGATTAAGATCTATCGGGTCGAAATAACTAAAAACTCCGAATTGAAATGATAATATTACTGAATCGTCAGAACTATTTCGATATCTCATTTTGAGTTTCTACCCATAATGGAGTTTTTGTAAATACATATGTATACAGTTCTAGTTATTGCATTTCTTTGTTTCGAAACATTCTTTCATTCAATTCTTCTTTCCTTTCTTTTTTCTTCTAGATACTATCCTTGAGTTCATCTCTTTTTTGCATTTCATTCAATCCACAATCACAGACGAAACAGAAAGACTTATATTGGAACTATATAAATGCAGTGAACCGCAATCAAATCAATCAATAATATATATATATAGGGTATATAATAATATATATATATATTAGGAATAGTCCTATATAACTAGTAAATATCTAATATCACATATACATTTGTTTCTTCCATAACGTAAACCACCCGCATTTTATATTGAATCGGATTCTAGAATCATTCCTCGAAAGAGACACAGGGGCTGGACTTATAGAGATTACATACATCTAGTGTGACCCCCCCAACCCATCTTTTTTTTTACAATTCCGCCGTCTATCTTTTTTCCTACGACTCTAGGTCGTATATTCATACGTATTTGTATTTGTATCTATTATGTTCCCCAACCAAGTGGATTATCTTGAATCATGCATGAATTGGGATAAGCTTAAAAAAGACTATTTCGAAAACTAGTCAATGATGACCCTCCATGGATTCACCTATATAAGCCGCGGCTAACGTTGCAAAAATAAGAGCTTGAATACCACTTGTAAATAATCCAAGAAGCATAACAGGTATAGGAACTACTGAAGGGACTAAAGAAACAAGAACAACAACTACTAATTCATCAGCCAATATATTCCCGAAAAGTCGAAAACTAAGAGATAAAGGTTTTGTGAAATCTTCTAGGATGTTAATTGGTAAAAGTATTGGGGTTGGTTGAATGTATTTTCCGAAATAACCCAATCCTTTTTTGGTAAGACCCGCATAAAAATATGCCGCTGACGTGGGTAAAGCTAAAGCAACAGTAGTATTTATATCATTCGTAGGCGCAGCTAACTCCCCATGAGGTAATTGTATGATTTTCCAAGGTAAAAGAGCACCTGACCAGTTAGAAACAAAAATAAATAAGAACATAGTTCCAATAAAGGGAACCCAAGGACCATATTCTTCTCCAATCTGAGTTTTGCTCAAATCTCGAATAAATTCAAGGACATATTCGAAGAAATTCTGACCGTCGGTCGGAATGGTTTGTGGATTCCGAACAGCTATGATGACTGAACCTAATAAGATAGCAATTACGACCCAAGAAGTGATAAGTACTTGGGCATGGATTTGTAAACCTCCTATTTGCCAATAGAAATGTTGGCCTACTTCTACACCCGATATATCGTATAACCCTTTGAGTGTTTTAATGGAACATGGTATAACATTCATATTGTCCTCTGACAGAAATTGAACTTCAAAAAAAGGAATTATTTTGATTCAACCATCTATTTCTCAACTCACTAACTTGAATCATTAATCGTATATTTTATTTACGATACCAAGAAATTACATAACATCATAACATAATATCAATATCCCCAGTACTTTTTTTATCTCTTTTTAAAAATTCAAAAATAGTACCGATCCAATAAATCTATGGAGTTGCCAAATAATTAACTAATCTTATTATTCTTAATGATAATCAACGATTTCTTATATAGCTAGAACGACCCTCACAAATTGCAGATACTAATTTGTTAAGAATCAATCGGATTGAAGCTATAGCGTCATCATTTGCTGGAATCGAAATATCTGCGAGATCTGGGTCACAATTTGTATCGATTAAACAAATTGTCGGAATCCCCAAAATGACACATTCTCGAAGAGCCGTATATTCTTCTTGCTGATCAACGATGATCACAATATCAGGCAACCCCGTCATATATTTGATCCCACCGAGATATGTTTGCAAGGTAGATAATTTTCTCTTCAACATTGCTGCATCTCTTTTGGAGAGACAGTTGAGTTTCCCCATCTTTTGTTCTGCTCTTAAGTCCCTGAACTTGTGAAGTCTCGTTTCCGTAGTGGACCAATTCGTTAACATACCACCAAGCCATTTTTTATTAACATAATGACACCGAGCCCTTATTGCAGCTGATGCTACTGAATCCACTGCTTTATTTTTTGTACCAACGATTAAGAAGTTTTTTCCCCTACTTGCTGCATCAAAAACTAAATCACAGGTTTCTGATAAAAAACGAGCAGTTCTAGTGAGATTTGTAATATGAATACCTTTACGCTTTGCAGAGATGTAAGGGGCCATTCTAGGATTCCATTTCTTAGTACCATGACCAAAATGAACTCCTGCTTCCATCATCTCTTCCAAATTGATGTTCCAATATCTTCTTGTCATTTTTCCCCAGACTTCCTTTTTTTTTAACAAAGAGACGAGGTAACCTGAAATAAATAATTGTTCCGATGGAACCTTCTACGGGGGATTGACCGTCGATACACGACCCAAACCATTAATTTCTTTTAATTACTTATTTTATTTATTACCAATTTAATTACTTATTTTATTTTTTACCAAATCAATAATCGGACCAGATAATTGAAAGATAGTTAAAGTGAAAGAAAAGAATCTGCTCTTAGGAATCATTAAATCGCGTAAATGATTGTTCTGATGTCTCATGGAAATTTGTCTCATGGAAATTGTTTTGGACGTAAGAACAAAATAATTCTCTATGGTGTAACAAAATATCTCTTATTTCCAAATGAATGTTCTTGTCTTGCCTTGAAGGGTGTACTAATTTTTGGAATCCGGTACCAACAGGTATAATCCCCCCCAGAACAACGCTCTCTTTCAGGCCTTTCAACCAATCAATACGACCTCGTAGAGCAGCTTTTGCTAAAACTCGAGCGGTTTCTTGAAAACTTGCTTCGGATATGAAACTTTGAGTATTTAGAGATGCCCTCGTTATTCCCAATAAGATTGCCCGATAACAGATCGCTTCGTCCAAAGCACGCCCTGCTCGTTCCGCTCGCAAAAAGCCGATTAATTCTCCAGGTAAAAAAACATTAGACATTCCATCTTCTGAAACCAACACTTTTGATGTTACTTGACGTACAATAATTTCTATATGTCTATTATGGATCTGTACCCCCTGGGATCGATAAACCTTTTGGATCTTATTAACCAAAGAGATACGACTTTGGGCTATGGTTAGCTCAGCTCCAATCAAGAATCCCCAGGGGATTCCAAGAATTCTTTGTATACGTTCGTTCCAACCTTCAACTCTCCTTTCTAGGTTCATCGATATTGAATCAATCGAACGCACTTCTAAGATTTGTTCCACTTTTGGAAGACCTTGCGTTATGTCACCAGATCTCGATTTTTCATATATAAATGTAACTAATGTATCTCCTTCGTAAAGTATTTCTCCATAATGGCTATGAACAGTTGCTCCTGGAGTGGCCAAATAGGGTTTAGCTGATCTTATAACTAAGGAGTCAACATGAACAATGAAAATTTGACCAGATTTTTTTACGTGTGATTCGTATTTGAATAGACATACATTTTCACAAATAAATTGTCCAAGGCTAATTATTGTAGATGTCTCTTCGCAATAATCGTGATGGAGAAAGCACCAATTCAAATGGAATGGATTCCAAATTATGTTACCGCATGGATCGGGATTATAAATCCTCCTATTTTCATCTATTAAACAGTATTTAAGTACTTGGAAAGTCTGTTTAAAATTGTCAAGTAACAAATATTTCTTTAACAAGATATGATTATGAGTTATTAAATAGTAAGATGAAAAAAAATTCGCTATTTTAGGGACAATAGTCCCTAAGGGACCCAGCAAATCCCTAATTTGGATTATGGGATCTGATTCTTTTGTCACATTGTTATTGTTATATTTCGAACCATTGAATGGACCAATTCGAGAACAATTGGATGATGACAAAATTATCAAAGATTGGCATTCATTATTTCGATTCAACAACGTACCGATACCAATAGTTCCTTGATGTTGGGTAAGTGATTGAATCTTCGCCTTGGAATAAAAAGGATTGATATTGGTGCGATCTAATCCATTATCGGAAATCAATACGGAACTTGCCCTATCATACCTTTTTCCGGTATACGAAATAGTGGAATTGACTAACTCAATTCTTATGAAATCACGAATCAGATCATTTGTCCTTACCTCAACAAAGGAAGCATGAACCTCTTCTATAGAACCATTTTTTTCTTGGTCCCAATTCAATACTAAGCAAGTCCGAACTAATTGAATACTTGTGTGATAAATTCCTCGAATTGACTTGCCATTTCCATAAAGGATATAATTGACAACTCTAAGTTGGACATTATCCTTTTCCTGCAAGAGATCCCGAGGGAAAAGTGTTGCTAAATTTATCCCATCAGCTATTTCATATGTGACTACGGACCGAACCGAAACAAAATACTTTTTCTTGGTGGGTGTGATCCGTTGGACATAGATCCAATTTTTCAATTTTTTTGATTTCTTAGAATTTTTTTTTTCCGTCTCTGGTGGTATCAAAATGCCGCTGTGCCTGGATATCTTATCTCTTTCTCCAGGAAAATGAATATCTCCAGAAAAGATTTTCAGTTCAATACTTTTTTTTTTTCTCTCCACTCGGACTAATCCGCCTACCCGGCTTCTTGTATTTAAAGCGAGTTGTGTATCTACTCCAATGATACTATTGTTCCGGACCATTATGAACGAAGATCCGGGTAAGATATGCACTTCTTCGAGAATGAAAAAAAACCGATCTACTTTCTGGTATTTCGGACTAAATTCTTTTGCTCCTCGATACTCAATCAAATCCTCTTTTTTTATGATTGAATCTACCTCTATGGTCCCATATTTAGTAATTCCTGAACTATTTCTTCTGTATCGTGGATCATCAAAATAAGCAAGAATACTATTTCTACGTAAAATACCATTTATGGGTATTTCAATCGAAATACCAAAACAGGGCATTAGTTCTTTATCTCGTTCTTGATCATATTGTAATGGGATAATGAATCTATTTCTTCGTTTTTTCGCCAAGAAATCAGAATTTTCTTGGAGAATAGAAGGATATATGAAATTCCAATGACCATTGGATATGATTCGATCAGGTCTTGAATAGTCAAGAATTTCCCTATCTTTTTTACCAGAAGTATCCAACAATTTATGTCTTACTCGATGATTAGTCATTGAGGGGTCAAAGATATATCTTTCTTCGAAAGAAAAAGAATGAACATTCATTTGATCTTGATCTTTGTGGAGCGAAAAAGACACTATACTGGATCTGCACGGACCTCCTGCTAATATCCATAAATGACTTGTTTTTGGTAATAGATGAACATTACCATGTGTATATTCAGATGCATGGTGGACATCGGTACTCCAGTGCATTTCTCCCTCTGATTCAGAATAAATATGTTTTCGT